CATATTCTTGTACAGTCGGGGGGGTCGATTCCGTAAAAGATGAAATCAGTAAATGGAAATTCACTGAAATAAAATCTTTGTGAGATCGTCAATATTGTACCAAGGGTGTCTTTAGAGTATACCGAATCAGTATAGCGATCCTTCTTCTGACACAGCAATGCAATTTCACAATCAGTATCGAAATGAAGTGTTAGATAATTTCTTTATTCTTTTCTTGTTGCGTGTCGATCTAGAATTTTGTACCATTAAATATAAAGTTACTAAAATTACATATAGTATATGGGTTTCCTCATTATTGGCTTTGGACTCGAAACTGAAGATCAGGTAAAATGTAAATACAACGGGTTGTTTTCCAATAATTTTTGAAGGAGCTTATCATATTCTCACGGTTCAATTAGATGTAACATCTAAAGAAAAGATATCCTTTTTGTGGTTGTAGAATTTTTTTTAAGAATTGGTTAGTCGCCCAGTACTAATAGTAGATAGTATTTCATGAAAAAAAGAGAACAACGAATAAATAAAAGAATAATCAATATTTGCGATGCACGCGTTGTTATATTAGACCCAAACAAAGGGGATCCTTCTTGACCTAATTACAAGGAGGGAGCTTAGGGATATGAAAGGACAAAATGTAAAACCGAGTTTTGATTGACTGGTCATGTGATACTTTTTTTCTTTTCAATCGCGAAATTATGTGAATGAACCACTACTGAGTTCACTGGTCGTTCGAAAAAAATAATGGATTCGATATTTTGATACAATAAAAAACGATCCAAATTCTTTTTCAATTTTATTCCAAAAGAAAGTTTCATGTTTGAATGAAGTTATAAAAAAAGTTCGTAATTATTACCTTATTTAGATTTCGAATTTGGAATATTCTATATATACATATATTAGTTATATACGTATATTAGTTTATTCAATATACATATATTAGTTATATACGTATATTAGTTTATTCAACTCAAGAGTTGACCAACGAATCTGTTGATTCGAAATTGCGGGATGCGTAAATGTCCCAGATGATGAATTGATTTCTTACTTCTGTTACTTTGTTTTTGTTAATATCATCTATAATACTTGATGAATCAAATCAAAAACTTTCAATTGAACTTATCCTTTCAATTGGAACTTATCCTTTCAATTGGTTGGTATTTTTGCCTATCCTCGTATCTTTCAAAAATGGAAACTTAGGGAAGTACTTTCTAAACATATGTAGAAAAAGAACATATTTCATTTAGCCTTTTCATGCCTACTATAACTAGTTATTTCGGTTTTCTACTAGCAGCTTTGACTATAACCTCAGCTCTATTTATCGGCTTGAGCAAGATACGACTTATTTGAAATTAATTAAATGAACAATTCATACAAAAATCTTTCTGTGATAGTTCATATATTCTATAGTTCCTTACCGTATCAATTTCCAATTTTTGGTCATTGAGATTTAGAGTCAATACGGATTACTATTTATATTTAAGCATAGATATTACCTCCCCTTTCCCCTCTCAAACAAATTGAAATGATTGAAGTTTTTCTATTTGGAATCGTCTTGGGTCTAATTCCTATTACCTTGGCTGGATTATTTGTAACTGCATATTTACAATACAGACGTGGTGATCAGTTGGAACTTTGATTAATTAACATCCCTTTTTTGATTGACCTCCTACTTCCTTTAATTCGCGGGAGGTCAAAATTAGATTGGTTTCATTTTTTCGGTGGTAATTTTCGACCTAGCGCGACTAACAAGAACACAGAATCACGCTCTGTAGGATTTGAACCTACGACATCGGGTTTTGGAGACCCACGTTCTACCGAACTGAACTAAGAGCGCTTTATTATCACAATGAATATTTTGTGATCCCAATACGTCTTGCATATATACTATCATAAAATTAAAGATTTTTTATGTATATCCAATTTTCTTTTAATCGATCTCAATTGATCCCCCGTTACTGTTCAGAAGATAAGTAATAGGTAGGGATGACAGGATTCGAACCCGTGACATTTTGTACCCAAAACAAACGCGCTACCAAGCTGCGCTACATCCCTTTCAATTGGTCTACAGTGTCATTGTAGAGAATCCCTGTTTTGTTTTCCATATCTTTATTTCTTCCATTGATATACACAAATATCTTGTCATTTCTTCTTTTTGGTCTCATATAACATATAATTATATTAAAAATAGTAAAAGACTTCTATTTTCTATTCTATTTCTATTATATTATTCTATTTCTATTATATTAAAGTATGAAATAAATATGAGACCCTGTAAAAAATGACTATTTTTCGAGAATTTCTGGCCTAAAGGGGCCTATTTGTTTCTTTTAAGATTCGGAAAAGTACGATCTATTTTGTACATTTCAACTTGAATTATAGGAATTCCGCGTACAAATACAAGCGGTCAGTCATTAAGTACATATACACATCTGGTTATATATGTATTAGCATTATGTATTAGAAATAATAAAGAAGGAGGAGAATTTAAAATGCGAGATCTAAAAACATATCTCTCCGTGGCACCGGTAGTAAGTACTCTATGGTTCGGGTCTTTAGCAGGTTTATTGATAGAGATCAATCGTTTTTTTCCGGATGCGTTGATATTCCCCTTTTTTTCATTCTAGTTATTGATATGGTAGGGGGGGAAGAGGATTAGAGATAGAATCAAATATCTGTAACTAATCCCTTCCCTTCTTTTTTTTTCGAATATACGTTAGAAAAACAAAAAGGGGATTCCCCCTCGGTGAAACTAGTAATTCGGGCCAGGCTCAAATTTAAATAAAATTAATAAAAAATAGAGTAAAATGTGATGGTTGGGGCAACAATATCATACAAGATACTTAAATAAAAATTAAATGCTGTACGGCAATTTAAAATTCTAAATAATATAGTTAGAAATCATTATATTACTTACTTATTAATATATTGTTATTATTACTATATTGATTTATATTGATTTATTGCAACGAAACCTTTCTTTCATAATTCGATTTCGAGTTACCTGTTTTTTTTGTTCCTTTCTTCTTCCTCGTTTCGGATCGGAAAATCAAAGAGTTGAATGAATCAAAAACCAAAGGAGGCTCATGGCCAAGGGTAAAGATGTCCGAGTAACGGTGATTTTGGAATGTACCAGTTGTGTTCGAAATCGTGTTAATAAGGAATCAACGGGCATTTCCAGATATATTACTCAAAAGAATCGACATAATACGCCTAGTCGATTGGAATTGAGAAAATTCTGTCCCTGTTGTTACAAACATACGATTCACGGGGAGATAAAGAAATAGATCGAACCGGTCACTCGTGTGTCAGTCTTCCGTTCCAAGGAAGATCAAAAATGACATATTAGATATATCTAATATATAACAATATATAATATATATTAATTTTAATATAAACAAAATAAACAAACCAAATCCTATTTCGATCAGATCAACCGTGATGGAGAATTAAGAAATAGGATTAGGATCTTTTCTTTAGGATAAGGAATAAACAAACCATGGATAAATCCAAGCGAATCTTTCTTAAATCCAAGCGATCTTTTCGTAGGCGTTTGCCTCCGATCCAATCGGGGGATCGAATTGATTATAGAAACATGAGTTTAATTAGTCGATTTATTAGCGAACAAGGAAAAATATTATCTAGACGGGTGAATCGATTGACCTTAAAACAACAACGATTAATTACTATTGCTATAAAACAAGCTCGTATTTTATCTCCGTTACCTTTTCTTAATAATGAGAAACAATTTGAAAGAAGCGAGTCAACCGCTAGAACTACTGGTCTTAGAACCAGAAAAAAATAGGCTGACTCTTGAATTGAATCAAAAAAAATCCCAATCCAAACTCAAATGTGGATTGACGCTTTTTTTTTCGAAAAATAGGAAATCCAGATTTGATTGTCGTGTCGTTTGAAAAAAAAAAAAAAAAAATTGGGGAAGAATAGAAGAATAAGAAATATTTTTTATTCAACATGTTTCTTCATTTTCATTTTGACGACTTTTTCATATTTTATCATACTAATTTCTACTCTACCTTCCCAGAGTTCATTCTCCAGGGAACTCCATTTAAACCATTCCAACGGATTCCCTTCACTCTCTTTATTTTATGATCTCATTGGAAATCATATAAAGACAACTCTTATTTAATATAGCTATTTGTGCAAGTATTTTACGATTAAGAAGCAATTGTTTCTTGTACAGATTGTGTATTAACTTACTATAACTAAAGTATACTTTCTTGTCTCGAATTACTGCATTTATACGAGTAATCCACAAACGACGAAAATCTCTCTTTTGTCTACCCCTATCCCGATGAGCCGAAACCAAAGCTCTTATTTTCTGTTGAGTAATAGTCCGAGTAAGTCTTGAATGAGCCCCTCGAAAAGTTGATGCAAATAAACGGATTTTTGTTCTACGTCTTCGAGCTATATACCCTCGTTTAATTCTGGTCATTGAATAAATGAAACTTTGATGAATAACTAATTGATTTCCTTTCTTTCAGTTATTCCCTTCCCGTGTCCTAGTCTATTAATAACAAAACGGATTCTTCCAATGTATAAAATAAAAATTCCAATGGCTTTTGCTACTCTAACCTTCCCGACCACGATTTTTTTCTAGGCATTTCGCCTAGAAATCAAAATTGTATTGATACTAGGTATCAAAAACACATAGTAAATAAAAAAGTAATAAATAAAAATGGATTATAGTGGGTTCCATCGTTTCTATGGTTACTTCTTAAACGGCGAGGTCCTCTCTATACACCGGAGCCCTTCCTTCATTTAATCAATGTTATTGTTAACTTGTACAGTTCACGCCCTTTGGCTCTACCCATAATTATCTAGTACTAGGTCTTTCACAACGAGATCTATTTATACAGTAACGGTATTTAATTATGAAGATTTGCTGAGTAGCTGACCCTGTTAGTCCGTTCTTGCAAGAATAAGGCCTAAAATTTTGACTTTTTAAAATAAGATTTCCCCTGCTTAATGAATACCATTTGCTATCAATGGGGAATCCTTTCTCATCTTAAATTTTAAATTGAGGTGATTGGATTTGCACCAACGGGAACCATACATTTGATACCCCAACCGAAGGATAGATCTTTTTTTAAGATATTGAATATTCAATGGAGTTCGTCCATTCTATTCTATCCTACTCACTGGTACGGATCGGTGATACTGGATCAATTGTTTTCTTTCTTTTGTCCTAGTCCATGGTCTGAACGAGTCGCACATACACCCTAGTACATGTTCCTCGTCGCTGAGGACATCCTCCAAGAGCGGGGGATTTCGTGACATTTCTGATTGGCTGTCTTGTGTTTCTAATAAGTTGTTTAATAGTTGGCATGTTGAATCATATATATAATGTGCTGGTTTAGATCGATCTTAACCGGATGCTTAGGAATTCTTTATTTTTTTTTTTTTTTTTTCTATATTTTTAATTTCTATATTTTCTATATTAAGAAATTAATAAATAGAATATTAAATCCGGTAAGAAGATAAAATACCAAATCACGAATTCATGTGAAATCCTTGTTCTTTTTCTTTTTTATTCAGTCGCTACAAGATCAACAATTCCATGAGCTTGGGCTTCTGTTGCTGACATAAAAACATCTCTTTCCATGTCTTCGGATACAACCCATAGGGGTTTGCCTGTCCTTTGTGCATAAACCCTTGTGATGGTTTCGCGCAGCTTCAGCAGCTCTTCCGCTTCCAGGACAAATTCTCCCGTCTGTGCCTCGTAAAAAGAACTAGCAGGTTGATGGATCATTACCCTGATAATATATGATATAACATAAAAAATGTTTCTTCTATCTCGCATGATGAAAGTGAGGAGATAAAGAATAATCAAAAAGATATAATTGAACAACCGTACAGGCATCTTTTGCGCATTGCATACGGCTCTATAATGGAATTCGCTTTTTTTACCTTACCTTACTTACATCGAAGAAATAGAAAATAAATGATAGGGTCTATCAGACTCGGGTTGGTAAATGATCCAATAACCATCCTTCCTTTTGTAGTAGTTCAAAAATACTATAAAAATACTATGATGGTTCCGTTGCTTTATATATTTATTTCATCTGTTATTTAGCAATCCCAAAGTTTCTTTTTTTTTTTTTTCAAATAAAAAAACAAGATTTATTTTCATATTCTTTCATAACCTAAAAATTGTTAAGATTAAGAGCCCCTGCTGTGAAAACAAAAAAGTTTGTGACGCTGAAATAGGCCTCCCGATAGATTGGCTAAAATCGAAAATGCCTTTTTATCTCATACTACTCTTTCGATACGTAATCTAAGGGTTTAAAAAAAATTTCTCATATCGAATTCGAAGTGCCATGCTATTATTACTTAATATTCATATAGTGCGAAGGCATAGTTTTCTTTTTTTCTCTCAAATCAAATAAAAAACTCATTGGCGCCGAGCGTGAGGGAATGCTAGACGTTTGGTAATTTCCCCTCCAACAAGAATAAAAGATCCCATCGAAGCGGCTAATCCCATGCATATTGTCTGTATATCTGGTCGCACAAATTGCATAGTATCATAAATAGCTACTCCGGGTATTACCCATCCGCCAGGAGAGTTTATAAACAAATACAGATCTTTGGTATCATCCTCTATGCTGAGATATACCATAAGACCAATAAGTTGATTCGAGATCTCGCTATCAACCCCTTGGCCTAAAAAAAGTAATCTTTCTCGATAAAGTCGGTTGATTGGGATAAAACGATATCCCTTAGAAACCGTACATGCACCTTTTGATGCATACGGTTCAACAAAAATCATGAAAAAAAGGAATCAATGTGTAGATTCTAGCTTTTTTTTTCCTAACAGGTTTTTTTAACTTATAAAATGGACTTTTCTTTCATTTTTCAAGAAAGATGAGTTTTGGCCTGTTTTGTTTATCTAAAAAAAAAATTGCTAAACTTATCTGACTAACTTCTCATTGATGTATTGTTTCATCGAGATACAATCTAAATCGCGATGTAATTTTCTTGTTCCTGACTGGGCTTCTTCAATTTTTTTAGGTTTATGCTCTACTCCGAGTAAAGATCCGCCCGATTTGGATTTGTACATATAGGACAAATGCCCCAATACCACGTCCTTTTGCTATGACTTCTCCATTTTTATTTTATTTTTTTTTTTTTTCAATTTATTTCATGTCTTCCAACAAATATTCAACGCATTTATCATATTACTCGACTGATTAACAGTTTGAGATCACTTCTATTTCTAAATATCTAAATAAATAGAAATAACTAAAATATTATATAAATATGATATTAAGTCGTAATCATAAATATATTTATTACCAATTGGTTTTCTTTCTAAACGGAGCCTGGATACTTCATTTAATTGGTCTAACCAAGCCAACCATAAATTATTCTAATTGATAATATTAGTCCGTATACCCTCCCTAAAAAATGGATCTAATTGCACTTCACGCTCCAAATTTTTGATAATTGAATCAATCTTTCTCGGGCGAAAGAGGGGATATCTCGATCGGGGAAGAGAACGGGGAAATACCGTATGCCCAATATATCTGACAAGTCGCACTATACGTCAATCCACAATGCATCTTCCTCTCCAGGACTTCGAAAAGGTACTCTTGGAACACCAATAGGCATTAAATAAAAGAAAAATTAAGTACTATATCTCACTTTGATGTGAAAGCGTAACAGTGGGTTTAGTGGCCTAATACTATTGATTTTATTATCCTATTTTCTCCATAGATTGACTAAGTTCATAAAAAAAGAAGACAAAATGAATAAAGGAAAATTCTTACAAATGAGTCCTTTGAATGATGAACAAATATATATATATTCACTCATATAAAATGGTATCAACCCCCTTACCATTGCGTATTGTTACTTATCGGGTGTAGAATAGATCTGCTTCTTTTTGTTCCTACGAACAAAATAGTTTCATTATTACTAAAAGTAATTATTACGAAAAGCATCAAACAAATATTAATCCTTTCCCCGAGAGAATCCCCTAAAAAAGGGGTCTATAGCATAGCTTTTTCCAATGCAATAAAGTTACATTGTGTCTATTTTTCGTTGATAAAGGGGTATTTCCATGGGTTTGCCTTGGTATCGTGTTCATACCGTCGTATTGAATGATCCCGGTCGTTTGATTTCTGTCCATATAATGCATACAGCTCTGGTTGCTGGTTGGGCCGGTTCGATGGCTCTATACGAATTAGCCGTTTTTGATCCCTCTGATCCTGTTCTTGATCCAATGTGGAGACAGGGTATGTTCGTTATACCCTTCATGACTCGTTTAGGAATAACGAATTCATGGGGCGGTTGGAGTATTACAGGGGGGACTGTAACGAATCCGGGTATTTGGAGTTACGAAGGTGTGGCCGGGGCACATATTGTGTTTTCTGGCTTGTGTTTTTTGGCAGCTATCTGGCATTGGGTGTATTGGGATCTAGAAATATTTACTGATGAACGTACAGGAAAACCCTCTTTGGATTTGCCTAAGATCTTTGGAATTCATTTATTTCTCTCAGGGGTGGCTTGCTTTGGTTTTGGTGCATTTCATGTAACAGGATTGTATGGTCCTGGAATATGGGTGTCCGATCCTTATGGACTAACCGGAAGGGTACAGGCCGTAAATCCAGCGTGGGGTGTGGAGGGTTTTGATCCTTTTGTTCCGGGAGGAATAGCTTCTCATCATATTGCAGCAGGGACCTTAGGTATATTGGCAGGTCTATTTCATCTTAGTGTTCGTCCACCCCAACGCCTATACAAAGGATTACGTATGGGAAATATTGAAACCGTCCTTTCCAGTAGTATTGCTGCTGTCTTTTTTGCAGCTTTTGTAGTTGCTGGAACTATGTGGTATGGTTCAGCAACTACCCCGATTGAATTGTTTGGTCCCACGCGCTATCAATGGGATCAAGGATATTTCCAACAAGAAATATATCGAAGAATTGGTGCTGGCTTAGCCGAAAATCAAAGTTTATCCGAAGCTTGGTCTAAAATTCCTGAAAAACTAGCTTTTTATGATTACATCGGCAATAATCCGGCAAAAGGGGGATTATTCAGAGCGGGCTCAATGGACAACGGGGATGGAATAGCTGTTGGGTGGTTAGGACATCCTATCTTTAGAGATAAAGAGGGGCATGAACTTTTTGTACGTCGTATGCCGACGTTTTTTGAAACATTTCCAGTTGTTTTGGTCGACGGGGACGGAATTGTTAGAGCCGATGTTCCTTTTAGAAGGGCAGAATCAAAATATAGTGTCGAACAAGTAGGTGTAACTGTTGAGTTCTATGGCGGCGAACTGAATGGAGTCAGTTATAGCGACCCTGCTACTGTGAAAAAATATGCTAGACGTGCTCAATTGGGTGAAATTTTTGAATTAGACCGTGCTACTTTGAAATCCGATGGTGTTTTTCGTAGCAGTCCAAGGGGTTGGTTTACCTTTGGGCATGCTTCGTTTGCTTTGCTCTTCTTCTTCGGACACATTTGGCATGGTGCTAGAACCTTGTTTAGAGATGTTTTTGCTGGTATTGATCCGGATTTAGATGCTCAAGTGGAATTTGGAGCATTCCAAAAACTTGGAGATCCAACTACACGAAGACAGGTAGTTTGATACAATATTGCTTTGTTACTTTTCGTTTTTATTTTATTTGACTGACTATAGGTTGGGGTACCGGATAAATCTTGATTTGACATTTGACTCGCTGCCTTTTCTTTGACTTTTGTTCTTTCTTTATCCGGGAGACGGTCCAAAATAAACAGGTATGGAAGCTATAATTGTAAACCACGATCGAATCTATGGAAGCATTGGTTTATACATTCCTTTTAGTCTCAACTCTAGGAATAATTTTTTTCGCTATCTTTTTTCGCGAACCGCCTAAAGTTCCAACTAAAAAGTAAAAGGGTGAAATGATTTTTCATTATCTCAATTGAAAGTAATGATCCTCCCACTATTGGGAGGATCATTACTTCGACTAGTCCCCGTGTTCCTCGAATGGATCTCTTAGTTGTTGAGAGGGTTGCCCAAACGCAGTATATAAGGCGTACCCAGTAAAACTTACAAGTAAACCAGATAAAAAGATGGCGACTAGGGTTGCTGTTTCCATTATTATATAGTTTTAAGACATTATGTAGTTTTAAGACCACAATGGATCTATGATAAGATCATTTATTTACAACGGAATGGTATACAAAGTCAACAGATCTTAATGAATATAAAATATTATGGCTACACAAACCGTTGAGGGTAGTTCTAGATCTGGCCGCCCAAAACGAACTAATGCCGGGAGTTTATTGAAACCATTGAATTCAGAATATGGTAAAGTAGCTCCTGGTTGGGGAACTACTCCTTTGATGGGTCTTGCAATGGCTCTATTTGCAGTATTTCTATCTATTATTTTGGAGATTTATAATTCTTCCATTTTACTGGATGGAATTTCAATGAATTAGATTTACAAGAACCATTAACTAGCTTTTTCAATCCAAAGTGAAGCGTTTAGTTTTCTGATTTTTATCCCATTCTATTTTGGTAGTTCGACCGTGGAATTTCTTTTTTTCTGTATTTCCGGAATATGAGTGTGTGACTTGGTATAATTGATCCTATGGCTAGTACAGAGAATAGATCTGTCATCTTGATAGAGATGGTTTTACTTCGTCGGATATTCGTTTTAGTATCTGGAGCACGGAATATATGAAATAGATTACTATAGATTACTAAAGTATTAGAACTATGATTCATACTTAATAGTCAGACCTCGTGGCCGGACTTCAAAAAATTTTTAAAAGAGTTAGAAGTTCTAAATAGAAAGATTTTTATTCTTTCAAACTTCCATTTATGCTTATTTTGATCAAAGGACAAAGATTTCTTTTGATTTTTCGTCATTAGATCTAGTCATTGAATAAGTGATGATCCAACGGTTCTTAACTCAGGGAATTTTGGGACTTAGTTTGAGAAGGTTTTATTGAATCATCGTGGTTCTAGTATGAATCTGAGGTTTTAATTGATTCATAGGGTCTTAACAAGAGAATTCCTATCAATAAAAAAAACAGCAGTAAAGCCGCATTACACATAAATAACAACAAAGAAAATAGGTAAATAGAAGATTCAAGAGGCCTATAACGATCAATATAGAGACGAATGAGCCGACTTGATTTTTTGGCATTATAACCACAAAGAATAGTTTTCGGGTTTTTATTCTTTCATATCTTAAGAAAAAATGGAATCATAGAATTAATAAAATTGAAACTTTCTATTCCACACATCCGTTAGAACTATAGTATTGGGGTGTTTCTGTTTGAGCCGTACGAGATGAAATTTTCATATACGGTTCTCGGGGGGGGTCTCCTTGGTTTACCTATCTCAATAAAATCTATGATTGGTTCGAAGAACGTCTTGAGATTCAGGCAATTGCAGATGATATAACTAGTAAATATGTTCCTCCTCACGTCAACATATTTTATTGTCTAGGAGGAATTACGCTTACTTGTTTTTTAGTACAAGTAGCTACGGGGTTTGCTATGACTTTTTATTATCGTCCGACCGTTACAGAGGCTTTTGCTTCTGTTCAATATATAATGACTGAAGTTAACTTTGGTTGGTTAATCCGATCAGTTCATCGATGGTCGGCAAGTATGATGGTCCTAATGATGATTCTGCACGTATTTCGTGTGTATCTCACCGGTGGTTTTAAAAAACCTCGTGAATTGACTTGGGTTACAGGTGTGGTTTTGGGTGTATTAACCGCATCTTTTGGTGTAACTGGTTATTCCTTACCTTGGGACCAAATTGGTTATTGGGCAGTAAAAATTGTAACGGGCGTGCCTGATGCTATTCCTGTAATAGGATCGCCCCTGGTAGAGTTATTACGCGGAAGTGCTAGTGTGGGACAATCCACTTTGACCCGTTTTTATAGTTTACACACTTTTGTATTACCTCTTCTTACTGCCGTATTTATGTTAATGCATTTCCCAATGATACGTAAACAAGGTATTTCGGGCCCTTTATAAGGAAGACTCTATACCATTAATATTTTGAATTAATCATTTATCACTTGGGGTAGGAACAACAGTATTTCATTGCTACAAATATGGATTATTGAAAAAAATAAGACATGTATTTGGATATTTCTCTTCAACTCTACAAAAATCTATATTTTTGACACTTATAGTTGAAGCGAATTCTCCGAAGATAAAATGGATTATGGGAGTGTGTGACTTGAACTATTGATCGGGCCGTGCAGATATATGTCTTTATCTGCCACATTTGAATTTACAACAAAAATGTGTCTTTGTTCCAACCATCGCGTAAGCCCCATACAGAGGATAGGCTGGTTCGTTTGAAGAGAATCCTTTCTATGATCAGACCCGGTCGTGTCGTATATGATATGAACTGGCTCCGTAAGATCCAGTAGAATAAGTGATTGGCATAATCCAGATTATGCTTTATCTATTGCACTTACTAAATAGTATAGAAATGTATTCATTTCCTCTGCATTGACTCGATTTATGTATGA